GAATTTAAATCACGAAAAATAACAAAGAATTCTAAAGAATTCAAAGAATTATTCGGAAGAAAAGAAAAAAGAAAGAAATGGAAGAACAAAAGTGGTACGGATTCACAAAATTACGTGGATAGGAACTAAAAAAAAGAGATATCGAAGTAGTTCTGATAATTCACAAATATTATTATTTCAATTCTGGGTTTTTAGTTACTTTGACTGAATAAATTTTATCGATGTGGAATAAGTAAGTCATAATTCATTGGTTGATTGTATCATTAACTATTTCTTTATTTTTTTTTTGTTTTGGTGCGAGGAATTTATCATGAATCCACTGATTTCTGCCGCTTCCGTTATTGCTGCTGGATTGGCCGTAGGGCTTGCTTCTATTGGACCTGGAGTTGGTCAAGGTACTGCTGCGGGACAAGCTGTAGAAGGGATCGCGAGACAACCAGAAGCAGAGGGAAAAATACGAGGTACTTTATTGCTTAGTCTGGCTTTTATGGAAGCTTTAACAATTTATGGACTCGTTGTGGCATTAGCACTTTTATTTGCGAATCCTTTTGTTTAATCCTACAAATAAAAGTCCATATATATTTATTTTTTTATTTCCTTGGACTTGCTTTTTTCGAATTATATTCAGATTTCAATTTTGTTCGGACAACAACCCATGTAAAGTACTTATTGGGGGAAAAGGAATTGGCACACCAATTCGCTTTCTTTTCTTCCTTTACTCTCTTAGTCAATGGAACTTTTTTTTTTTAAGTATTGCAACAAAGGAAATATTTCGAAACTCATATATTATAAGACCCGATACCTAATTCTAATAAATATCATTCTTATTTGAAATTTACAATTGAAAACAATAAATAAATAAATTTACATTTAAAAATCAATATTATTTTTTATTCTATTTAGTATTAGGAGTATTTCGAAAAATAATAAGAAAAATACTAGAATAAATATAAAAAATATAGATAATTAGTCTATCTATAAGAATCAGAAAGAGGAGATCTTATGAAAAATGTAACCGATCCTTTCCTTTCCTTGGGTTATTGGCCATCCGCCGGAAGTTTCGGGTTTAATACCGATATTTTAGCAACAAATCCAATAAATCTAAGTGTAGTACTTGGTGTATTGATTTTTTTTGGAAAGGGAGTGTGTGCGAGTTGTTTATTTCAAGAATAAGCTGGATTCAACCAACTGCACTTTATTTTTTGGTATAACTAGGAAAAAAAGGTGCACGATTCCGCGAATTACTTCTGAATAAATTAAGAAATCATATTTAAGAACCATAGCATTTCGTGAGTCATTAGTAAATCTACTTTGATTCTCTATCAACTAATAATGCAGGACCATTAACAGGGTTAAAGCTAAATCTTTTGAAGTCCAGATACAAGCATGGTACTCTTTCTACTACTCTGTTAATACAGAAATGTTTTCAAAACAAAGAGTTGGAATTTTTTTTTCGCTATAAAACACTCATGTCGATAAAAAAATGATTTCAACTTTTTATTTGATTGGAAAAAATTAGAAAAAAAAATAGGTATTTCAACCTCCCTTATTTTTCTTTTATCCAATGCTAAATCGATGACCTATGTTATGTATAAAGTAAGAGGAATTCTTTGGATTTGAAGAAAAAAAAAGAAACAACTTTGCTGACAATTATTTCTTTGGTCAGAAGAGTCCTCGGAATATTTTTTTCTTGGATTAGTGATCAGTTTCGATATCTTTCTATTTGAATATGAATATAATATGAATAGAGGACAGGCTCATTACATTAAAAACATTAAAAAAAAAATATGGGAATTATCATTTAAGTAATTGAGCGTGAGAGCCAAATGAATTGAAAGATTCATGTTTGGTTCGGGAAGGGATCGTGGAAGTTTTGAAATGAATGGAAAGATAATCTACTTTCATTAAGTGATTTATTAGATAATCGAAAACAGAGGATCTTGAAGACTATTCAAAATTCAGAAGAACTACGCGGGGGGGCCCTAGAACAGCTGGAAAACGCCCGGGCCCGCTTACGAAAAGTAGAAAAGGAAGCGGATCAGTTTCGAGTGAATGGATATTCTGAGATAGAACGAGAAAAATTGAATTTGATTAATTCAACTTCTAAGACTTTGGAACAATTAGAAAATTACAAAAATGAAACCATTCATTTTGAACAACAAAGAGCGATTAACGAAGTTCGACAACGGGTTTTCCAACAAGCCTTGCAAGGAGCTCTAGGAACTCTGAATAGTTGTTTGAACAACGAGTTACATTTACGTACCATCAATACTAATATTGGCATGTTTGGAACCATGAAAGAAATAACGGATTAGTCCTTCTACTGCAGGCATTATTTTTTTTTCTTTAAAAAAAAGAATTAAGAAATATTCATGGTAACCATTCGAGCCGATGAAATTAGTAATATTATCCGTGAACGTATTGAACAATATAATAGAGAAGTAAAGATTTTAAATACCGGTACCGTACTTCAGGTAGGCGATGGCATTGCTCGTATTTA